GGAATAAAAAAAGTTCTAATAATCAATATTTGTGTTGTGAGGCGTCCATTCTTGTATTCTTGTATTAGATCCAAAGGTTTTTTCTTGACCTAACTACAAAGATGATGAATCGATTTCTTTTTCTTTTCTACTCCTGTCCTGCCGCTCTATTTTTGTGAATACCGTTTATAATGATTGATGAATCAAAAAATTTCAATTGAACTTATTCTTTCAATTGGTATTTTTGCTTATCCCCGTCTCTTTTAAAAATGGAAACTTAGGTAAGTGCTTTATAAACATATGTATAAAAAGAACATATTTCATTTAGCTCCTTCATGCCTACTATAACTAGTTATTTCGGTTTTTTACTAGCGGCTTTAACTATAACCTCAGCTCTATTTATTGGTCTGAGTAAGATACGACTTATTTGAAAATTAATTGAATGAACGAACAATTCATAAAAACAAATCTTTCTGTCCTATTCCATATATTCTATAGTTCCTTACCGTGTTAATTATCAATTATTAGTTATTGAGATTCGTGGGCAATAGAGATTACTATTTAGGGATAGATATTACCTTTCTTTTTCTCCTTTCAAATAAATTGAAATGATTGAAGTTTTTCTATTTGGAATCGTCTTAGGTCTAATTCCTATTACTTTGGCTGGATTATTCGTAACCGCATATTTACAATACAGACGTGGTGATCAGTTGGACCTTTGATTAATTACCATCTCTTTTTTTGACTGACCCCTAAAATTTAATCCAAGGGGGTCAAATTCGAATTGCTGTTGCATTTTTTTTTTTTTTTCAGTTCGGTGTAATTTTCGACCTAACAAGAGCGGAATCACGCTCTGTAGGATTTGAACCTACGACATTGGGTTTTGGAGACCCACGTTCTACCGAACTGAACTAAGAGCGCTTTCTTATCATAATAAATAAGACTGTAAAAAAGAGGATTCTTTTATTTTATAACCCCAATACATCATGCACACCTATACTATCATATATCATATATAATATGAGAAAATGATAGATTATGTATGCTTAATTTGAATCAATCTAAAATGGCTCCCTCGTTACTGCTCAAAGGAGAAGTAATAGGTAGGGATGACAGGATTTGAACCCGTGACATTTTGTACCCAAAACAAACGCGCTACCAAGCTGCGCTACATCCCTTTCGATTGGTCTACAATGTCATTGTAGAGAATCCCTGTCTTGTTTTCCACACCCTTATTTCATCTATGTGATATACAAAAATTATCTTTCCGTTTCCTCTTTTTGGTCTCATATCATATAACAACCATATAATGAATAATAAATGAATATTTTTGGCGGGAATTCTCAGGTGGAAAGGGACATATTTTGCTGTTTTAAGAAAAGGAAAATCTTATCTATCGAATCATTGTACATTTCAATTTGAATTTTGAATTAGGAATTCCGCGTACAAATATACAAATACAAGTGGTCTTTAACCCACACATACATGTGATTATATATGTATATGTATTACCATAATGTAATACGATAAAGAAGGAGGATTTTAAATGCGAGATCTAAAAACATATCTTTCCGTAGCACCGGTACTAAGTACTCTATGGTTCGGTTCTTTAGCGGGTTTATTGATAGAGATCAATCGTTTCTTCCCGGATGCGTTAACCTTCCCTTTTTTTTAATTCTAGTTATTGCCGCGGGACGGGGTGAAAAAGATTAGATCGAGATACAATCAAATATCTGTGACTAATCTCTCGCCCCCCCCTTTTTTTGAGTTTTTTTTAGAATTAGATAAAATAAATAAGGAAGGTAGAACGAAAAAAGTGGCTTCAACCTCACCGAAACTCGGGTTCAAGCTCCAATTAAATTACTAGTAGAGCGAAAAGAGAAATGTGGCTGGAACAACAGTATCTTACAAGATACTTAAAGAAAATATCGTACTGTAATTCTAAATAGAGTTAGAAATCATTGTATTACTTATTCTTTTTATTTACTATAATCTATATTGATTTACTATATTGATTGCAATTGATTGCAACGAAATCCTTCAGGATTTGGTTTTGAGTTAGCAACTTTCTATTTATTTATTTTTTCATTCCTTTCTTCTTCGCTTTTGATCGGAAAATAGAGGAAATTAAAAACTCAAAGGAGGTTCATGGCCAAGAGTAAAGATGTCCGAGTAACGATTATTTTGGAATGTACCAGTTGTGTTCGAAACGGCGTTAATAAGGAATCAACGGGCATTTCCAGGTATATTACTCAAAAAAATCGACACAATACGCCTAGTCGATTGGAATTGAAGAAATTCTGTCCCTATTGTTACAAACATACAATTCACGGGGAGATAAAGAAATAAATCGAATCAAGTGCTCGTATGTCACCCTTCCCGAGAATATGAAAATATGACATTAGGTATTAGGTATATAATATATTAAGTATATAATTAGTTATATATATAATGCATATTTTATTTATATATTATTATATTATTAATACTATTACAATTATTACATATATTTATTATTCCATTTATATATATTTAACTATTTTTCTATATATTTAAATAATAAATAATAATAAAATAAACAAACCAAATCCTATTTATTATATTAATTCTATAATTTGAATTTGATCCGATCAAAATAGTATTTTAGAAATAGAGATAAGGATAGGATTCTTTTTAGAAATAAGGAATAAAGAAATCATGGATAAATCCAAGCGACTCTTTCTTAAATCCAAGCGATCTTTTCGTAGGCGTTTGCCCCCGATCCAATCGGGGGATCGAATTGATTATAGAAACATGAGTTTAATTAGTCGATTTATTAGTGAACAAGGAAAAATATTATCTAGGCGAGTAAATAGATTGACCTTAAAACAACAACGATTAATTACTATTGCTATAAAACAAGCTCGGATTTTATCTTCGTTACCCTTTCTTAATAATGAGAAACAGTTTGAAAGAAGCGAGTCGACCGCTAGAACTACTGCTCTTAGAACCAGAAATAAATAGGCTTAGGCTTACCCTTCAATTGACTCAAAATTATCAAACGTAGACCGATGCTTTATTCAAAAAATCTGATAATCAAAATTGTCGTGTCGTAAGAAAAAAGAAATAAAAGAATCGAATCGAGTTGGGGAAGAAAAATCAATCTTTTTTTTTATTGAGCGTCTTCGCTCATTTTGTTTTGATGACCTTATCAGAACAGAATTTTTTTTATCATACTAATTTCTACTCTACCTTCCCCGAGTTCATTCTCGAGGGAACCCCATTTCATTTAAAGCATTTCGGTGGATTCCTTCCGATCTCCTTATTTTATAATCTCGTTGGAAATCATATAAAGACAATTCCTATTTGAGATAGCTATTTGTGCAAGTATTTTACGATTAAGAAGCAATTGTTTCTTGTACAGATTGTGTATTAATCTACTATAACTATAGGATACCCCTATTCCGCGAATTACTGCATTTATTCGAGTGATCCACAAACGACGAAAATCTCTTTTTTTCCTATCTCTATCCCGATGAGCCGAAACCAAAGCTCTTATTCTCTGTTGAGTAATAGTTCGAGTAAGTCTTGAATGAGCCCCTCGAAAGCTTGATGCAAATAAACGAATTTTTATTCGACGTCTCCGAGCTATATATCCTCGTTTAATTCTGGTCATTGAATAAAAGAAATTTTGATGAATAACTAATTCTTTCTTTCAGTTATTCTTTTCTAGTCTATTAATAACAAAACGGATTCTTCCAATGTATAAAATAAAAATTCCAATGGCTTTTGCTACTATAACCGTCCCGACCACGATTATTTCCTTTTTTCTAGGCATTTCATTTCGCCTTGAAATAAGAAATTGTATTGATACTAGGTATCAAAAAAAGCATAATAACTAAAAAAGGAGTAAATAGAAATGGATAAAAAAATAGTGGGTTCCATTGTTTCTATGGTTACTTCTTAAACGGTGAGGTCCTCTCTATACACCGGAGCTCATTCCTTCATTTAATCCATGCTATTGGTAACTTGTACAGTTCACACTCTTCGGCTCTACTCATAAATTTTCCAGTAATAGATCTTTCACGACGAGATCTATCTTATACAGTAACGGTATTTAATTATGAGGATTAATTGGGTAGCTGACCCTGTTAGTCCGTTCTTTGCAAGAGTCGAAGCATAATTTTTTTTTCTTTTTAAATAGGATTTTCCCCGCTTAATGGATAAGCATTTGCTACCAATGGGGAATTTTTTCTCATCTTAAATTCCAAGATTGGATTTGCGCCAATGGAAACCATAAATTTCATACACAATAGAAGGATATGGTAGATCTATCTTTTTTAGATAGTGAATGGAAGAACCCCATTCTATTCACTGGTACTGATCGTTGATACTGAAAAAATTGTTTCTTTTCTCTCAGCCCCTGATCTGAACAAGTCGCACATACACCCTAGTACATGTTCCTCGGCGCTGAGGACATCCCCGAAGAGCAGGGGATTTCGTGACATTTCTAATTGGCTGTCTTGCATTTCTAATAAGTTGTTTAATAGTTGGCATGCTGAATCATATACATAATAGACTGGTTTAGATCGATCCTAACCAGATGATTATGAATTACTTCTTTTTCTATTTAATAGATTAATAAACCCTTAAGTTAAGAAGGAAAGGAATAAGAGGGATTAAATCAATCTTAATTAAATTGTGGATTTGTGTTAAATCCTTGCTATTACTATTTGTTATTTAACCGCTACAAGATCAACAATTCCATGAGCTTGGGCTTCTGTTGCTGACATAAAAATATCTCTTTCCATGTCTTCGGATACAACCCACAAGGGCTTGCCCGTTCTTTGTACATAAACCCTTGTGATGGTTTCGCGAAGTTTCAGTAGTTCTTCCGCTTCCAGGATAAATTCTCCCGTTTGTGCCTCATAAAAAGAACTAGCAGGTTGATGGATCATTACCCTGATGATATAACATAATAAAGGGTTCTTCTAACTCACATAATGAGGCGGGAAGAATAGCTAAAGAATAATAAGAAAAAAGAAAAAAAAAAGATAGAACAACCGTACAGGCATTTTTTGCGCATTGCATACGGCTTTACAATGGAATTCTCTTTTTTCTTTCATCGAAAAAAGAGAAAATATAGAGTCTATTAGACCCAGATCAATAAATAATCCAATTACCACCCTTCTTTTTTTTTTTTTCGGAGAAGTTAAAAAATACTATGATGGCCCCGTTGCTTTATATATTTATTTCGTCTGTGATTCAGCAATCCCAAAGTTTCTTTTTTTTTTCAAAAAAAAAAAGAAAGAAAAAATAATCTTTTTTTTGTACTCTTTCATAACATAAATATTGTTAATAGCCTCTGGTGTGAAAAGAAAAAAAGTTTGTGACGCTGAAATGGGCCCACAACAGGTAAGATAAAATTGGAAATGCCCTTTCTCTCATACTACTCTTTCGATACATAATCTAATATTTTGAAAAAAAAAAAGAAATTACAAAAAAAATTGCATATCGAATTCGAAGTGCCATGCTATTATTACTTACTAATTCATATTTCATATGGCGAAGGCATAGTCTTCTTTTTTCTTTCAATCAAATAAAAAAAACTCATTGGCGCCGAGCGTGAGGGAATGCTAGACGTTTGGTAATTTCTCCTCCGACCAGGACAAAAGATCCCATTGAAGCGGCCAATCCCATGCATATTGTATGCACATCTGGTTGCACAAATTGCATAGTATCATAAATAGCTACTCCGGGTATTACCCATCCGCCAGGAGAGTTTATAAACAAATACAGCTCTTTGGTATCATTCTCTATACTGAGATATACCATAAGACCAATAAGTTGATTCGAGATCTCGCTATCAACCTCTTGGCCTAAAAAAAGTAATCTTTCTCGATAAAGTCGGTTGATTAGGATAAAATTGTATCCCTTAGTAGCCGTACAGGCACCTTTTGATGCATACGGTTCAACAAAAATTGCGAAAAAAAATCAATGTGTAGATTCCAGCCATCCTTCGTTTTTTTTTTTTATAGGGGGCTCTTTCTAACTTCTAATTTCTAATGAAGGGGCTTTTTCTTCCATTTTTTAAATTAAATTAAAAATGAAATTAAAGAAAGATGAGTTTTGGCCTGTTTTCCTATAATATAGAAAAAATTTGCTAAACTATCGCACAAACTTTTCATTGATCTATTTTTTTTTCATTGGGATTCAATCCAAATCACGATGTCATTTTCTTGTTCCTGAATGGGTTTCGTCATTTTTTTATTCCATTTTTTTTTTAGGTTTATGCTCTACTCCGAGTAAAGATCTGCCCGATTTTGATTTGCGCATATAGGACAAATGACCCAATACCACGTCTTTTTGCTATGATTTCATTTACTTTTTTTTTATTTAATTCCTTTTTCTTTCATGTTTTCCGCCAAATATTCAACGTATTTCTCATATTATTCGATTGATTAACAGTTTGAAATCGCTCTTATTTATAATAAAAAAAATTATGATATAGGGGGTAATCATAAATATATTACCAATTGGGTTTTTCTAAACGGAGCCTGGATACTTCATTTTATCGGTCCAACCAAGCCAACCATAAATCATTCTAATTGAAAATATTAATCTGGATGCCCCCCCAAAAAAAATGAAATGGATCTCTAATTGCACTTCATTACACTTCACGCTACAAATTTTTGATAATTCAATCAATCTTTTTTGGGCGAAACAGAGGATATCTCGATCGGGCGAGAGAACGGGGGAATCCCATATGACCCAATATATTTGACAAGTCGCACTATATGTCAACCCAAACTGCATCTTCCTCCCCCGGATTTCGAAAAGGAACTTTTGGAACACCAATAGGCATTAAATGAAAGAAAAAGAATTAAATACTATATTTCACTTTGATGTGGAAGCGTAATCGTAATAATGGGTTTATTGTCTTAATAATATTGACCTTTATCATATTTTATACATAGATAGAATAAGGCCATAAAATAAAGAAAGACAGAATGAATGAAAAAGAATTCTTACGAATAGGTCCTTTTAATGATGAACAAATATGGATGCATTCATTCATAAAAAATAGGATCAACCCCCGTTGCGTATTGATACTTATCGGGTATAGAATAGATCTGCTTCTCTTTTTTCTTCTGAGCTGAATTCTTCCCTTATTACTAATTATTACTAATGGAATAGAACAAATATTAATCCTTTCTCCGAAAGAATCCACCGAAAAGGGGAGGTCCATAGCATATTCCAATGCAATAAAGTTACATAGTGTCTATTTTTCGTTGATAAAGAGGTATTTCCATGGGTTTGCCTTGGTATCGTGTTCATACTGTCGTATTGAATGATCCTGGTCGCTTGCTTTCTGTTCATATAATGCATACAGCTCTGGTTGCTGGTTGGGCCGGTTCAATGGCTCTATATGAATTAGCCGTTTTTGATCCTTCCGATCCCGTTCTTGATCCAATGTGGAGACAAGGTATGTTTGTTATACCATTCATGACTCGTTTAGGAATAACCAATTCATGGGGCGGTTGGAGTATTACAGGGGGGACTATAACAAATCCGGGTATTTGGAGTTACGAAGGTGTGGCCGGAGCCCATATTGTGTTTTCTGGCTTGTGCTTCTTGGCAGCTATCTGGCATTGGGTATATTGGGATCTAGAAATTTTTTGTGATGAGCGCACAGGAAAACCTTCTTTGGATTTGCCCAAGATTTTTGGAATTCATTTATTTCTCTCAGGAGTGGCTTGCTTTGGCTTTGGCGCATTTCATGTAACAGGATTGTATGGTCCTGGAATATGGGTGTCCGATCCTTATGGACTAACTGGAAAGGTACAACCTGTAAATCCAGCGTGGGGCGTGGAAGGTTTTGATCCTTTTGTTCCGGGAGGAATAGCCTCTCATCATATTGCAGCAGGGACATTGGGCATATTAGCGGGCTTATTCCATCTTAGTGTCCGTCCGCCCCAACGTTTATACAAAGGATTACGTATGGGAAATATTGAAACCGTCCTTTCCAGTAGTATAGCTGCTGTCTTTTTTGCAGCTTTTGTTGTTGCTGGAACTATGTGGTATGGTTCAGCGACTACCCCCATCGAATTATTTGGTCCTACTCGTTATCAATGGGATCAAGGATACTTCCAGCAAGAAATATATCGAAGGGTTAGTGCTGGGTTAGCCGAAAATCAAAGTTTATCAGAAGCTTGGTCTAAAATTCCTGAAAAATTAGCTTTTTATGATTACATTGGCAATAATCCGGCAAAGGGAGGATTATTCAGAGCGGGTTCAATGGACAACGGGGATGGAATAGCCGTTGGGTGGTTAGGACACCCTATCTTTAGAGATAAAGAAGGGCGTGAACTTTTTGTACGTCGTATGCCTACTTTTTTTGAAACATTTCCGGTTGTTTTGGTAGACGGAGACGGAATTGTTAGAGCTGATGTCCCTTTTAGAAGGGCAGAATCAAAGTATAGTGTCGAACAAGTAGGTGTAACTGTTGAGTTCTATGGTGGCGAACTCAATGGAGTGAGTTATAGTGATCCTGCTACTGTGAAAAAATATGCTAGACGTGCTCAATTGGGTGAAATTTTTGAATTAGATCGTGCTACTTTGAAATCCGATGGTGTTTTTCGTAGCAGTCCAAGGGGTTGGTTTACTTTTGGGCATGCTTCGTTTGCTTTGCTTTTCTTCTTCGGACACATTTGGCATGGTGCTAGAACCCTGTTCAGAGATGTTTTTGCCGGTATTGATCCAGATTTGGATGTTCAAGTGGAATTTGGAGCATTCCAAAAAATTGGAGATCCAACTACAAGAAGACAAGTAGTCTGATGCAAGATTGCTTTGTTATTTTTCGCTTCTATTTTCTGTTTGTGATTTGACATAGGCTGCTGGAAAAATCGTGATTTAAATCGCTGCCTTTTCTTTGATTCTTGTTCTTTCTTTATTTTATTCGGGAGATGATTCCAAATAAACAGGTATGGAAGCTATAATTGTAAACCACGATCGAATTTATGGAAGCATTGGTTTATACATTCCTCTTAGTATCTACTCTAGGGATAATTTTTTTCGCTATCTTTTTTCGAGACCCACCTAAAGTTCCAACTAAAAAAGTGAAATGATTTTTCATTATCTCAATTGAAGTAATGAGCCTCCCAATATTGGGAGGCTCATTACTTCAATTAGTCCCCGTGTTCCTCGAATGGATCTCTTAGTTGTTGAGAGGGTTGCCCAAAGGCAGTATATAAGGCGTACCCAGTAAAACTTACAAGTAAACCAGATATAGAGATGGCGACTAAGGTTGCTGTTTCCATTATTATATAATTTCAAGACCCCAATGGATCTATGATAAGATCGTTTATTTACAACGGAATGGTATACAAAGTCAACAGATCTCACTGAATACAAAATAAGATTTTATGGCTACACAAACCGTTGAGAGTAGTTCTAGATCTGGTCCAAGACGAACTGTTGTAGGGGATTTTTTGAAACCATTGAATTCGGAATATGGTAAAGTAGCCCCTGGATGGGGAACGACTCCTTTGATGGGTGTCGCAATGGCTTTATTTGCGATATTCTTATCTATTATTTTGGAGATTTATAATTCTTCCGTTTTACTGGATGGAATTTCAATGAATTAGATTCACAAGAACCACGAAGCCTCGCTTTTCAATACAAAAAGTGAAACTTTTAGTTCTCGGATTTTTTTTAGCCCATTCTATTTTGGTAGTTCGACCGCGAAATTTATTTGTTTCTGTATTTCCGGAATATGAGTGTGTGACTTGTTATAATTGATCCTATTGATAGTACAGAAAATGGGTCTGTCATCTTGATAGAGATAGTTTTATCCCGTCGGATAGCCATTCTAGTGTCTGGAGCACGGAATATATGAAATGCATCACGCAATATTCGAACTATGATTCATACTTAATATTCAAACCTCGCGGCCGGACTACCAAAAAAAAATTCAAAGAAAGAGTTATATTATTTATAAATCGAAAGATTTTTTCTTCTTTCAAACTCTCATTTAGTTTAT